TAATAGAATTATGTAAATTACAATATATTCATTATTTCAAATTAAGTAAACGCTTACTTAATTTGGAATAATGAATATGGCTCATTAAAAAAAATTATGTTTAATGTAAATCAATGAGCACAAACTAAAAAAAAGAATTTAGAATAAAAATTTTATACAGTTTTAATGTAAATAACACTTAAATTTAAAAAAAGATTACAAAAATAAACAGTTTTACTATTATCGAATTCACGATAGTAATGTACAGTATATATGGTCTGTAGGTTAACATTTACTTTTTTTTTAAAGGAGGGCCCCAGTTTTTGGGGTTTGGGGCCTCCTAAAAAGGTAAAATTAAAACCTATACCTTCCCTGAACTTTTTAATGAGAGGATGAAAGATTTAATTATAATAATAGAGCAAATAAAAATGATTTTGGAAAATAAAATTTTAATTAAAATTTGAAAAAATTTAATATAATAATATGTTGTTTATTTTTAATAAATAAATTTTTTTTTTTAAAAATAATTTTTCTTGAAAGAAAATATAAAATCCCAGTTAAAATTTATTTAGAAGCCTTAAAAAATTTTATGAACAAAAATTTTGATCCCGGCACCAAAACCATATCTCAAAATTCAAAAAAAAAACAGTATTTTGTCTACTAAGGTGTCTAACGCACATAAAAATTTGATTTTTAAAGAGATAGATATATCTAGTAGAAAAATAAAATAAAATTTCAAAATATGTTAAATTAGCATTAAGATATACAAATAATATTATCTTGAAAAAATTATAATATATTCAATATATTTAAAATTACTAATAAAATAATAGACTATCATAAGTGCCAGCAGTCGCGGTTAAACTTAATATTAAATCCTATTAAAATCAATTGAATAATTTCTTTTTATCTCATAATTAATTCTAAATAAAATTTTATTAATTAAAAATATAAACTCTTAAATCAATCTTAATTTTAAACATAAAATAGGATTAGAAACCCTAGTATAATAAACTCTATAAGGTAGTAATACTTCAATAAAACCTATTTATTCCGGCGGCTTTTCATCTTATTAGAGGAACTTGTCTATTAATCGATAATCCACGATAATTTTCACTTATTTTTAAAACTTATATATCGCCATCAAGAATTTATTACCAAATATATTCTTAATAAAAAATAAAAAGTTAGGTCAAGGTGTAGTCAACATATAAGTAAAGATGAGTTACATTAAACATTATTTAAGGACTCTTAAATCAAAATTTTCGAAAAAAAAGGATTTATAAGTATTATAATAATAATAATTTTATATGAATAAGATAACAAAAGTGCACATATCGCCCGTCACCCTTATCCTAAGATAAGGTAAGTCGTAACATAGTTGATGTTTTGGAAAAAGCATCAAGATCTAAAAAGCTTTATAGCATTTCACTTACACTGAAAATAATCTTCTATAAAATTATTTAACCTATCTCCCGAAAACACTCATTAAATTATTCTATTTCAACAATAATATTCAAACTGAAAAGGACATCCTTTTTATAGCCAAGAAATATAAAGTTCCTTTTGTATCAGGAATTATTGAATTACAATACATATATTATAATCTCGAAATTATATGATCTATTACTTCTAATTATATTTATTTCAAAAACTTATTAAAATTAATAATAGAAATTAAACGTTTTACGAATATATTAATATCTAGTTTTTTAAAAAGAAAATAATTTCTAATCACATTTTATAAAATAAATTATAAAATTCATTTTATTATTATAAACTATTTATTAGAACTAACAGTATTTACAAAGTTTTATAACTATAATAATAATATTTCTAAACCTTACTATTAAAAAACTTTTATTAAATCTTACAATGATATTATTAGTAAATTTACAAATTAAGTATACAAACTCGCCTAAAATTAAACGACTGTTTAACAAAAACATTTCTATTACTATAATTAATAGTACAATCTGCTCAATGAAAATTAAATAGCCGCAGAATCTGTGCTAAGGTAGCGATAATCATTTGTCTTTTAAATGAAGACCAGAACAAAAGATTAAACGTTTCAATTTATATCTTACTTAATTTCTTTTAAATTATCTTAAATGTAAAAAGACATTTATTAAAAAGAAAGACGACAAGACCCTATTGAACTTAACTTAAGTTAAACTGGGGCAGTTAATTAATTATTATTTTAATTAATAAAATTACATAAATAATCCAATATTATTGAAATAATCAAGTTACCATAGGGATAACAGCGTAATAATTTTCTTAAGTTCTTATAACAATAATAGTTTACGACCTCGATGTTGAATTAATAACCTATTTAGAGCAAAAACTAACCAAGGAAGTCTGTTCGACTTTTAAATAATTACATGATTTGAGTTCAGACCGGTATAAGCCAGGTCGGTTTCTATCTTCTTATCACTTTTTACAGTACGAAAGGGCCTAAAAAACTAATTTAATTATTTAATTGGCAGAAAAATGCATTAGAATTAGAATCTAAATAAACTATCATCTTATTTATTCTTTCATACTTGATTATTTCCATTAGCATTTTAATTAGAGTAGCATTTTATACTATTCTAGAACGAAAAATTTTAGGATATATTCAAATCCGAAAAGGACCTAATAAAGTAGGATTTATCGGAATTTTACAACCTTTCAGAGATGCTTTAAAACTCTTTAATAAAAATCTAATTTCATCTGAAGTAATAAATATTATTCTATCATATATTACACCAGCATTCTCTCTATTTACAGCAATTTTAATTATTCCAATCATTACATTTAATATATTCCCATTATATGATAATAAACACAATATTTTACTATTTTTTATTTTATCTAGAATTTCTGTATATTTCATCCTCTTAATTGGATGATCTGCTAACTCTAAATATAGAAACTTAGGGGCTATTCGAAGAGTAGCTCAAATAATTTCTTACGAAGTATCATTCTTCTTAATCATTTTATTTATTGTTTTAATATCTTATTCATACTCATTTAATCAAATTTCCCTTTCACAATCAATACTATATTTTTTTTGAGGAAATCTTATTTTATTTTTCATATGATTAATTACATGTTTAGCAGAAACTAACCGCAGACCTTTTGATTTCGCTGAAGGTGAATCAGAATTAGTATCAGGTTTCAATGTAGAATACATAGGAGGTTGATTTGCATTAATCTTCTTAGCCGAATATATAAATATATTAATTCTAAGAATTATTTCCACAATTATATTTTTCACATCCTTAAACCTACCTATATCATTTTCAATTATACTAATTATCACAATAACACTATTGTGAATCCGCGGGACATTCCCACGTTTTCGATATGATATATTAATAAAACTAAGATGAAAAATTTTTCTTCCATCCTCCTTATTTATAATTCCAATCTCAATAATTATATTATTCTATAACATTTAGAGCTTAAACTTACAAAGTTTCTATTTTACTTAAACTAATCAACTTGACTTTTAAGGAATAACCTTCCCGACTGCTTTCAAAACATTCTATTAAAGTCATAATAAAAATATATCTTGCACTTCATATACAAATCAAAATAAGAAATACATAAAAAAATACAAAAAACTAAAATGCGCTCCTAAAATTCTATAAGGAACCTCTACAATACAAGCACCAATTCAAGTTAATAAAAATCAATTAACTACAAATACCCAAAATAAATATTTCATAAATCAATACAAAAAAGTTCTTCGAAATTTATGAGATATAAAAAAAGGTAAAAAATACAAAATAAATACAGATATTACTAAAGCTACAACTCCTCCAATTTTTCTAGGAATCGAACGTAAAATAGTATAAGCAAACAAAAAATATCATTCAGGTTGAATGTGAACGGGAGTAACTAAAGGATCTGAACAAATAAAATTTTCAACATCTATAAACACGTAAGGTGTTAATAAACAAATCAATATAAAAAATAAAAAAAATAATCCTAATCCATAAATATCTTTAACTCTATAATACGGATGAAATACTGTTTTATCACAATTTCTTCTCAATCCTATAGGATTTCTAGAACCTGTTTCATGAAGAAAAAACAAATGTATAACAACAATAAACAAAATTACAAAAGGTAAAACAAAATGAAAAGCAAAAAACCGAATTAAAGTAGGATTTCCTACAGCAAAACCTCCTCAAATTCATTCAACTAATATAACTCCAACATAAGGAATAGCTGACAATAAGTTAGTAATTACAGTAGCAGCTCAAAAAGACATTTGTCCTCAAGGTAATACATAACCTAAAAAAGCAGTAGCCATAGATAACAATAAAATAGTAACTCCACTTATTCATGTTTTTTTAAAACGATAAGACCCATAATATATCCCCCGACCAATATGAATATATATTAAAAGAAAAAATATTCTAGCACCATTAGCATGAAAAACTCGTAATAACCACCCATAATTAACATCACGTATTATATGAATTACTCTATCAAAAGATAAATTTACATTTCCTCTAAAATGAAATGATAAAAACAATCCAGATATAATTTGAATTATTAAAAAAACCCCTAATAACGATCCATAATTTCAAAAATATCTTAATCTAGAAGGAGAGGGTAAATCTACTAAAGATCTATTAATAATCCTCACTAACTTATCATCTTTACGAACAGAAATAAAAATAAACCATTATTTAATCTATCAAATTAACCCTTTAATCAGGCACCTAAATAATAAACTCGTATAGCTCCATCATTCTTACATCTAAGTCAAACCACAATCAACATCACTCTCAATAAAAATCTAACTATAAATAAATTAAAAATACCAAAATAAGAATTTCACAAAACTAAAGAAAGAAATCTCATATTTTTTCCATAAATATATCTAAACTCTCTAACCGCAAATACTATAAAAATAAATACATAAACTAAATTATAATTTTCAAATCTCTCATTAGGACTTAAGCTAACTATATAAGTAAATACAACCAAAACCCCTCTTATCATTACTATTATTAATATATATCTAAACCAATATCCTCCTATTACATTATAAACTACATATGAATAAATTAATACAAGTATAATTAATCTTCTAACTATAAATATAGGTTGAACTCTTCTAACAAAAAATACTCTTAATCCAAAAAATAAAATCGCCAAAAGTTCTAAATAATTTAATAAAATATCTACTTTGGATGTAGAAAATTCTATATATTTCTCTAATAAAAACCATAATTATAATTAGAATTATAAGAATATGTTGATGACGCAATAATATCATTTTAATATTACTAAGACTAGAACTAATAATCATAACCTTATTTACAATTTTAACACTATCAACCTCACCATCATCCCTTTCCTCCCTCTTAATCATATTAGCTATAATAGTAAGAGGCTCAAGAATAGGATTAAGACTATTAGTTTCAATATCCCACTCACATAATTCCTCAAACTCCTCTCCAATTAATTTAACAACATTTGATAAAAATAATTTTACCCACACTAACTATTGCCTTATTTACTAATAACTTTCCAATTATAATTACAATTATGTCAATAATATTAATATTAAATCTTCTATTAACCTCTAATATTAAATTTTTTTTAATCAATACTACAATACATATTGATACATTATCATCAATAATAATTATATTAACCTTAATTAGAGTAATATTAATTATTATTTCATCAAACATAATTAAAGAAATTTCAAAAACAATTATTCCAATCTTAATTATTCTAACTCTAACATTCTCAGTTTCTAATATACTTAACTTTTATATTTTATTTGAAATTGTCTTAATCCCCACAATAATTCTAATTACACTATCAGGAAAACAACCAGAACGACTTCAAGCAAGAATTTATCTTATCATTTACACACTTACAGCATCTCTTCCTCTATTAACAAGAATCATTTATATAAAAAACAATCCTTCATTCCTAATTTCTAATATTTTAATAATAAAATTCAACCTTATTACATTCATAACACTAGCCTTCTTAGTAAAAATACCAATATACTTCACTCATCTATGACTTCCTAAAGCTCATGTTGAAGCACCCTTAGAAGGGTCTATAATCTTAGCCGCAGTACTTTTAAAATTAGGTGGCTATGGTCTCCTACGTTTCCTTCCAATTTGCATTAAATCCATTAATAAAATAAACTACTGAATTATTAGAATTAGCTTAATTGGTGCTTCAGCCACAAGATTAAATTGTATCCGACAAAAGGACCTAAAATCTCTCATTGCCTACTCCTCCGTAGCCCATATAGGTTTAGTTTTAGTAGGAATCTTTTCATCAAATTATATCGGAATTACAGGAGCTGTAATAATAATAATCGCCCACGGATTATCATCATCTGCTCTTTTCCTATTAGTTAACGATCTATATTCCAAATATCATTCCCGAAACATTCTATCATTCAAAGGACTAATTACACTAATTCCTAATATTACATTCTGATGATTCATATTTATAGCAATTAATATTTCCGCTCCCCCATCAATTAATACTATTAGAGAAATCTTTTTAATATCAAGTATAATTTATTGAAATCAATATTCAATAATCATAATTTTCATAGTATCATTAATAACAGCCTCATTTTCAATATCATTATTCGTAAACCTCTCCCATAACAAAAACGAACTTATATCATCTTACAACACCCAACAAAAAATTTTTTTATCATTATTTATTCACTTAATTCCTTTAATTTTAATTCTAATAAAAATAGAAATAATACTAATATAATTATATAGTTTACTTAAAACAATAGTTTGTGGAACTACTAATCTAATAATCAAATTCACCGCAACTTCTATATTAATTCTATCTGTGCCCACCCTACTAATAAGAATATATATACTTATTCTAAATATATTTATCTCAATTAATTTACCACTAATTAATATTATATCAATCAACATTTCAATCGACATCATTTTAGATTGAATATCTCTTATATTCTTAAGTACTGTTATGTTTATTTCAAGACTCATTATTATATTTAGAATATATTATATCCCAGAAAAAGAACATAATCTCTTCATTTCTCTTCTAATAATATTCGTATTATCAATAGGAATCCTTATCATTAGAAACAATATCTTTTTAATTCTGTTAGGATGAGATGGATTAGGTTTATCATCCTATATTCTAGTAATCTATTATCAAAACTTCACCTCTGCAGCTTCAGGATCCATTACTTTACTTAGAAATCGAATTGGAGATATTTTAATTCTCATATCAATCAGAATTTTAATAATTTCATCAAATTGAAACTTCAATATAAACAAAGAATTTATAATATTACCTATAATCTTTCTATTAATCGCAGCCTGCTCAAAAAGAGCACAATTTCCCTTCTCCGCTTGACTTCCAATAGCTATAGCAGCCCCAACTCCTATTTCAGCACTAGTTCACTCATCAACTCTAGTAACAGCAGGAGTCTTTATTTCACTACGCATTTTAAACACTTCACATCCGATTACAATATTAACATTAATAACAATTGCTAGCGCAACAGCTATTTATTCAAGCATATCAGCAAATTGAGAACAAGACTTAAAAAAAATCATCGCCTTATCTACTCTTAGTCAAATTGCAATAATAATATTTGCTATTTCTATTGGATCCTCCCTCTTAGCCTTTTCTCATCTTATTATCCATGCTTTATTCAAATCAACCATATTTTTATGTGCCGGAATTATAATCCACGAATCATCATATCAAGATATACGAATAATAGGAATAAACTTTATATCAATTCCCTTAACTACATCTATCTTAGGAATTACAAGAATAGCTCTAATAGGGATCCCTTTCATATCAGGATTTTTCTCAAAGGATGCAATCATCGAAAATCTTATTTCTCTTAAACTAGAATCCTTACTATCAATTATAATAATTATATCAATCGGAATAACAGCTTCATATTCAATACGTATATCATTCCTATCTAATAAATCAGCTATAAAATCACACCCCCTTTCATCAAATCATTCAAAAATATGATGTTCCATTCCAATTACAATCATAAGTCCTTTAACAATCATTTCAGGAACATGAATAACATGAACAATTAACCCAGATCAATCATTTTTAATTAATCTTTCATTAAAAATAATAATTATTATTATACTCATTTCAGGATTCATTTTAGGAATAATACTTTCTTTCAAAAGTCACAAATATATTTCAATAGGAGAATCATCCATTTCCTTATGATTTACTCATTTCATAACATCTTCCCCAATAAAAATTTCATCCCCCCTAATAATAATTTATTCTAATAACGATAAATTATGACAAGAAATATATGGACCTCAGAAAACTTATATTTCCTTAAAAACATCTTCAACCCTTCCAGAAACCTCTAAATCAACTTTATTATTAATTACAATTATATTAATAATAATTCCTCCTCTATTCATTTCATAATCTTGTAGCTTATATATAGAGCAATTTACTGAAGATAAAGAAGACTAAAAACCTTTCATTTTCATTATGAAATAATGATGTGATATTCACTACTTTTATCATTACTTAAGTCGAAATTAAGCCGCTTTTAGCTCCTCACTTCTAGTAGCACTCGCTATTTAAAAGTTAGCAGCTTTCATAAACTAATCATAAGTATGGATTACCATATCAATTGATTGCAAATCAATTATAAACTACCTACCTCATAAAACCAACCTAGACTTAACGGCTTTCCCGGTTCCCCCTGAACCGGAAAAAGGGGGAACCTAGCCGCCTCTAAAATGCCCTTTCTTTACCCTCTCCTTTCATTAACAATGAAATCGCTAATGCTTATATCTATTTGGCAGATCAATGCATTAAGTTTAAGACTTAATTACGAAATTCTAATCAATCCAACGACCCACAAATATATTCATATAATAATCCAACAATTAAAATCATTACAAAACCTAGAAATACTCATAAACCCACCTCTCTCTCTATTAAAAACGGAACAGGTAATATTAAAGAAATCTCTACATCAAAGATAATAAATAAAATAGAAATCAAAAAAAATCGATATGAAAAAGCTATTCGTGTAAAAGAATTAGGATCAAAACCACATTCATATATTCTAGCTCTCTCTATATCTAATATTCTTTTATAAAAAAATATACAAAATAATATATAAACTAATAGCACTATAAATAAACTTACTAATAAGATATTAAAAATAATCCCTTTGCCCTTTTGATTGGAAATCAAACGTACATAATACTTAATAATTAAGTACCCCACCAATACACCACTGAAAATAAAAATAACCAAACTACATCCACAAAATGTCAATATCAGGCTGCAGCCTCAAATCCAAAATGATGACTTCTAGAAAAATGAACACTTAATAATCGAATTCAAATAATAAATAAAAATAAAGTCCCAATAATTACATGAAATCCATGAAAACCAGTAGCTATAAAAAAAGTTGATCCATAAACAGAATCTCTAATTCCAAACGAAGCTATATAGTATTCAAATCCCTGTAAAGATAAAAAATATAATCCTAATATTCACGTTACTATTAAAGCCTTTTTAGCTCCCTTTCAATTATTGTTTAAAATTAATTGATGAGCTCATGTTACTGTTACTCCAGATGCTAATAAAATTACAGTATTAAGTAAAGGAACCTGAAAAGGATTAAAAGGAGAAATTCCACACGGAGGTCATAATAATCCTAATTCAATAGTAGGACTTAATCTAGAATGAAAAAATGCTCAAAAAAAAGAAATAAAAAAAAATACCTCTCTTACAATAAATAAAATCATTCCAACTATTAATCCTCTTAATACAACACTAGTATGGAAACCTTGAAATCTTCTCTCACGAATTACATCTCGCCATCAAATTAAAGAAATTATAATTAACATAAAAAAAGATATAAATAATAAATCATTTTCCATAAAAATAAATATTTTAATCATTCCAGTAGTAATTCCTAAAGTTCCTAATCCAACCATTAATGGTCAAGGAGATATATTAACTATATGATAAGAATGATAAAACTTTTCCAAATTAATAATATTCCGTAGCATACAATAATAATAAAATTCTAAAAACGAACCCTTGAATAATAGCTACACCAAACTCTAAAATTATTAAAGTTCTTTGTAAAAATAAAGAACTTAAAAATCCAAATATTCCAATTATTCTAATTCTTGATAATAATCCAACAATTAAATGACCAGCCATTATATTTGCAGCTAAACGAATAGATAAAGTAAAAGGTCGAATAAAATGACTAATTCTCTCAATTAATACTATTAATGGAGCAAGAATAATAGGACTACCCTCAGGAACTAAATGAGCCGATCTATTTTTAAAATTTATAATCCACCCTATTCTAAAAAAAGATAATCATAATACTAGCCCTATTCCTAAAGTAATTATAGGATGAGCTGTACTAGTAAAAACAAAAGGAAATAAACCTATTAAATTTCTCACAACTAAATATATAAAAACTATAACCGACAAAAAATTCAAACCAATATGCCGAGGCATTGATACTTCAGTAAATACTTTACTGATTCTATCATAAATTAACTTAAATATTAAAAATAATCCTCCTCTTATTAAATAATACTTAACAGGAAAATATACAAAAATTAAAATCATAATAATTCAATTTATAGTTATACCAAAATATGATGTAGGATCAAAAACAGAAAACAAACTTATTATCATTCATACTTTATTATTCTCACATCTCTTATCAAATCTAAACCTTCAAACCCTTCCTCCCTACAACAAAATAAATCAATTAATATTATAACAATAAAAATTATTATAAAAAAAGAAAATTCTCAAAATAAAGGTATTAACTGAGGTATAAAATCATCTTTAACTTGACAAATTAATATTAACTTAACTACATTACTCATAATTAATTTAAGAGACTAACACCTTAAATTCGGCCACTCTATTACAATCAATTTTCTAAAAATTTCATACGAGGAACCACTATTATTAAAATAGGTATAAAACTATGATTTGCTCCACAAATCTCAGAACACTGCCCTCTAAATAAACCAACACGATTAAAAATTAAAAATAACTGATTTAAACGACCAGGAACAGCATCAACCTTAACTCCTAACGAAGGAATAGTTCAAGAATGAATTACATCTGTTCCAGAAATAATTATTCGAATATTAGTATTATAAGGTACTACTAAACAATTATCTACATTTAATAAACGAAAAACTCTTTCTTGATCTTCCCTTATATATGAATCAAAAGCTCTTAAACTAAAATCTCTATATTCATAGGATCAATACCACTGATGGCCTAACACTTTTACAGTTATATCATACCTTCCTGTTTCCTCTATTAAATATAATAAACGCAATGAAGGAAAAGCAATAAATAACAAAAATACAGCAGGAAGAACAGTTCAGATTCTTTCTAACTCCTGTCCTTCAAATAAACCTAAATTATAAAACTTATTAACACAAGATCTAACAAGCACATATCCTACTAATACTATAACTATTACTATAATAATTATAGTATAGTCATGAAAAAAAATTAAATGTTCTATTACAGGAGATACACTATCCTGAAAATACAACGAGCCTCAAACAGACACATTCATTATTCAATAAACTCAACTGATTAAATGTATGATCTAAAGGGGGTACATTATTAATTCACTCCAATGATGAACTAACAAAATATCTATTAAAAAAAGAATATTTAACAATTAAAGCCTCCCATACAATATAAATAAATATAACCACCGCAAATAATGATAATAGTGATCCTAAAGAAGAAATTATATTTCAAAACAAAAATACATCAGGATAATCTGAATATCGCCGTGGCATTCCATTTAAACCCAAAAAATGTTGAGGGAAAAAGGTTATATTTACCCCTAAAAATATAATATAAAATTGTAACTTTGTCTTCTTCTCTCTTAAAACTACTCCAAAAAACAAAGGAAATCAATATGTAATTCCAGCTAAGATCGCAAACACTGCACCCATTCTTAATACATAATGAAAATGAGCTACTACATAATACGTATCATGTAAAACAATATCTAATGAAGAATTAGATAAAACTACACCAGTAATCCCCCCCAAAGTAAACAAAAACACAAAACCAATACATCATATTAAAGGAGTATTAATTTTAAAATAAGAGCCATGAAGAGTAGCTATTCATCTAAATACTTTAATTCCAGTAGGTACTGCAATAATTATCGTTGCAGCAGTAAAATACGCTCGAGTATCAACATCTATTCCTACAGAAAACATATGATGAGCTCAAACAACAAATCCTATTCCCCCAATTCCCACTATTGCATAAATTATTCCTAAAGAACCAAAAGGTTCTCGCTTTCCTACAGAAGAACTAATAATATGAGATACAATTCCAAACCCTGGTAAAATTAAAATATAAACTTCAGGATGACCAAAAAATCAAAACAAATGTTGAAATAAAATTGGATCCCCTCCTCCAGCAGGATCAAAAAAAGAAGTATTAAAATTTCGATCAGTTAACAATATAGTAATAGCACCCGCTAAAACTGGTAATGATAATAACAATAAAATCACAGTAATAAACACAGACCACACAAACAAAGGAACCCTTTCTATAGTTATTCCATTTGAACGTATATTAATTACAGTAGAAATAAAATTAACAGCTCCCATAATAGAAGAAGCCCCAGCTAAATGTAAAGAAAAAATAGCAAAATCAACAGCACTTCCAGAATGACCTATAATTCTAGCTAAAGGAGGATATACAGTTCATCCTGCCCCAACTCCTATTTCTACTATAGAAGAAATAAATAATAATATTAAAGAAGGAGGTAATAATCAAAAACTTAAATTATTTATACGAGGAAACGCTATATCAGGAGCTCCTAATATTAAAGGAATCAATCAATTTCCAAATCCCCCAATTATAATAGGTATAACTATAAAAAAAATTATAACAAAAGCATGCGCAGTAACAATTACATTATACACATGATCATCACCTAAAAATCTTCCAACCTGACCTAACTCTATCCGAATCAAAACTCTTATTGCTGCCCCAACCATAGCAGATCAAGCTCCAAATACTAAATATAAAGTTCCAATATCCTTATGATTAGTAGAATATAATCATCGCAGTAATTCTAATTAGTTTATTAAACATTAAATTGCAAATTTAAATTAATAAATCATTAGATGGTGAGCTGTAAACTCATATTAGATGCACTTTTAACCTTGAAAGCTAACAGAATAAATATCTTAATATCTTAAAAAACTAATATAACCCCTACCATTACTCCTAGTAATAATCCAAAAACTCTAAAATAATCCATCTTATCAATGTAATTTTTATAAATTACATAATTACTTCAAGACAACCCTCCGGCAGTATCTATTAAAATATCATACATTACTCGAATATAAATGTAAAACATAACCACAGATATTAAAATTAAAAATAAAATACAAATAAAATTTATATTTAAAATATAAACAAAAGCTATTCACTTCAAAAAAAATCCTAATAAAGGAGGTATTCCAGCTATTCTTAATATTCCTATAACAAATCACCACTTACCCTTTCATTTATTAATTACAATCAAATCAATAACTTCATATTCCTTAAACAAATAAACAATATTTAGTAAAATAATTCTATATAAAAATAAATAAATCAATCAAAATCCATCATTTAATAAAATACATAATATTATCCACCCTAGATGATGAATAGAAGAATAAGCCAATAATCGTTTAATATCTTTTTGATTAAATGACCCACAAGCTCCAAAAACTAAACTTATTATTACTATTCATCAAATAATCCATCTTACAAACATCCCTATTAATATTAAAGGAATCAATTTTTGAAAAGTTATTAATACAAAACATGAAAATCATCTTAAACCTCCACACACAGAAGGAAATCATATGAAAAATGGACCAGCTCCAATTTTATACGATAACATTAAAATTAGAATTTCCCTAAATATCTCTAAATCTAAAAAAAAACAACCTATTAATACAGCCGAACCTATTCTTTGAATAAAAAAATATTTTATACATGATTCTATTACTAATATATCATAACGTTTATAAATCATAATAATGAAAGATAATATATTAATTTCTAAACCCAATCATACTAAAAATCAATCATCATTTCTTATAACAAACAAAAAGCTAATTAAATATATAAATAGAAATAATATAAATGATGGAATGAGAATTTATTCATTTATGAGATATGAACTCATTAGCTTAATTAGCTGATCTTAATA